GATAAGATGGCTGAGATTATAGGCGGTAGATTGTAAATCTATTAACAAGTTAATTACTTTCTTATTGGTTTTATAGTAATAAGTAAAAACGTTGGATTGCAAATCTAAAAATGTGTTAATAACACTAAAACTTAGGATTTAAAAGAATTCTTTTTTGTAAAACTTTGAAGGCTTTGAGTTTTTATAACCTAAAATCCTAAAATAAGAAAGGTACAGGCAGAAGAATACCGATAATGTTAAATAAAAAAGAGGAGATAATAATGGGAGAAAAATAAGAAAATGGTTTAGAGTTTGTGAGCAAAATCGGATTAAGGAATAAGATAAAAGGCGTAAGAACTCGTAAGTAATAATAAAGGGTGATGAGAGCTGAAAAAATTAAAAAGATGAGCGGAAAAATTATTTCGTTTATTAATATACTCTGGATTATGAATCATTTGGGAACGAAGCCAGTAAAAGGAGGTAAACCTCCTAGAGATAATAGATTGAGAGGTAGAAGCAGGCTAAAATAAGGGTTTGAATAAGATAAATTTAATAAATCAGAAAAGTAATAAGAGTGAAAAGAATTGAAAAATATAACGATTGAGAGTGAAATTAAAATGTAAAAGATAAAATAAGTTACTCATATAAAGTCACTGATAAAAATAGCGATTAATATTCACGATATGTGGTTAATAGAAGAAAATGCTATAATTTTACGTAATCTTAGGACATTAAGACCTCTTAAAGCTCCTACTAGAGCTGAAAAAATGGCTGATAATATAATTATAAGATAATAAGAATGGAGATGGGATAGCATATATATAGGTGCAATTTTTTGAACTGAAAGCAGGATATAAGCTTGAGGTCAGGATAATCCTTCTATAATATGGGGGAATCAGAAATGGAAAGGGGCGGCTCCTAATTTAAGTAGTAAAGCCATGATAATTAAAGGGGAAATAGAAAGGGAGAAATAGAGATACAAGCATCTAGATATGATAATAAAAGTAGAACCCAAGGCTTGGATGAGAAAATACTTTAACGCGGTCTCAGAGTATAAGGGGTTTATTTTAATTAAGATGAGAGGAATGAACGATAAAAGGTTGAGCTCTAAACCAATTCACATACTAAATCAAGAAGATGAAGAAATAGTTAGAAAAGAGCCTAGGAGGAGAGTGAATAAAAATATAAAGGATGAAAATGGAAAGATCATTTAAAAGAGAAAGTAATATTTCATTTACGGGTTATGAGCCCATTAGCTTAGATTTAGCTTATCTTTTATGTGTATACATATGTATATATTAGTGTAAAGCGCATAAAAAGGTTTGATCTTTTAGGAGGTGGTGAAGATTCCATCATATATAAATAATTTTATGTAGGTGAGATTAAAACACATTATTAGCTCTATCAAAGCTATCCTTTTGTCAGGCACTACATAAATAACTTTCATTAAAAATTTAAAACATTATAAAAATTCTTATTGTAAAAATGAGTAAAGATTAATAATTTAAGAAATATATATATATATATATATATATATATATATATATATATATATATATATATATATATATATATATATATATATATGTATGTATGTATGTATATGTATGTGTGTATATGTATGTATGTATATGTATGTGTGTATATGTATGTGTGTATATGTATGTGTGTATATGTATGTGTGTATATGTATGTGTGTGTGTGTGAAGATATATGTATATATTCATTTATATTTACTTGTTTGTGCATATATATCTATATTGAACAAGCAAGTATAAATAAATACTTGGTCTTATCTGTTATAGAATTGCTATAATATTAGTGCTTAAATTAATATATACATTATACATACGTGTTTATTTTTTACCAATTACTATTATGATGATGTTTTCTTAAATGTAAGTTATCTTCTTTTTAAAAGAGTAAATTAAATGAAGGTTTAGAAATGTAAGTAAAGTTTGATTCTTTCTTTAATTTTTATACATTTATTGAAGTTGCATGAGAATTATGGTGTGTATATTTTTCTTCCTTTAAAAGGCAGGTAATAAAATGAGATTAGAATGAGTTGTCGATAAAATTGTAAATGCTCAGCATATATTATTAACTAATTTAAGAAATTAAGAATTAGCATGTAAGAAAGAGATCTGATGAAATATTGTGCCAGCAGTCGCGGTTATACATTAAGGTCAAGTAAAAATTAAATATTGTTTAGTTAAATTTAAATAAATTTAATTGTGAAACTAACTTGAAAATTTGGGGGTAAAATTAAAAATTTTAAAAGTTAACTGTTAAAAAAATTGAAGCTAAAAAAATTTAGATTTAAACTAGGATTAGATACCCTATTATACTAAAAATAAATTATAAAAGTTGATTAATACTAGATATGTGCTTAAAATTTGAAGAATTTGGCGGTAGTTTAGTCTTGTTAGAGGAACCTGTTTTATTTAATCGATAAACCGCGTAAAATCTTGCTTTTTTTTGTTAGTCAGCTTATATACCGTCATTAACAGATAATTTTATAAGAACTAATTATTAAAATTTATAAAAATATAAATGAAATTAGATCAAGGTGTAGTCTATAAAAAAGCTAAAATGGGTTACAATAAAATTTGTTTAAAAACGTATTTATGGAGCAAGATCTATAATGAAGGAGGATTTAATTGTAATTATAAGTTAATACGTTATAATGATATATAGCACTAAATTATGTACATATTGCCCGTCGCTTTCATTCAAAGATGAGATAAGTCGTAACATAGTAGGTTTATTGGAAATTGAACCTAGATTGGTCAAAATATAGCTTGTGTAGAAAAGCGCTTCACTTACGTTGAGGAGAATTATCGTGCAAATCGGTTTATTTTGATTTTTAAAAGTTGCTTAAGAATTAATTGATAAAAAATAAATAAAAAAGATAATTAGACTAAAAATCAGTAATGTTTAATAAATATTTTTTTTGGCTATAGGTAAAAAGTACTGTAAAGGAAATTAAAGAAAAGACAAATTTTTATAGTAATTGTTAGTAATTGTACCTTGTGTATCATGGAAAATTTAAATAATTTAAAGAAATTTAAAAATCTCGAAGTAAATAATAGTTAACTTAATAAAAAAGTTTATGTTGCAAAATGAAATTTTAATATAAAGTTAAAGGTGAAATATTCAACGAGTTTTATTGTATCTGGTTTCTTAAGAAATAAATATAATTTATAATTTAAACTTTAAATGTTTAAAATTTAGGAGCAGGAAGGTTAAGCTTCTTGTTCAAAAAATTTATTATAATAGTTTTATAAAATATAAAAATTATCTAAGCTTAAAAGTAGCTATGATAGCAAAGTGTTTAAAATGAGTTAAGAAATAAAATATAACAACTTTAAATAATATTAAGATATTTAGCTAATAATAGAATAAAGGCAATTCTGGTTTTATAAGTAGAAAAATAATATTGTAATAAAATAAATAAAATAAAAATTTAATTATAATTTATCAAGGTTATAGTCAAAGGAATTCGGCATATATAATTTCTTGCCTGTTTATCAAAAACATGTCTATTATGAAGTTGTTAATAGTCTGGCCTGCTCCCTGATTATAAATTAAAGAGCCGCGGTAATTTGACCGTGCAAAGGTAGCATAATCATTAGTTTCTTAATTGGGAACTTGTATGAAAGGTTTGACAAAGAAAAAGCTGTCTTTATTATAAAAATTGAATTTAACTTTTAAGTGAAAAGGCTTGAATGATTTAGAGGGACGATAAGACCCTATAAAGCTTTATATAAAAAATAATTAAGATTGAATTTACAATAATATTCTGAATTAATTATATATTTTGTTGGGGTGATATTAATAAAATTAATATTAACTGTTAAAAGAAGATACATAAATAAAAGGGTTAAAACTGTTAGTGATCCTTATTTAAAGATTAAAAGATTAAGTTACTTTAGGGATAACAGCGTAATTTTTCTTAAGAGCCCATATCGAAAGAAAAGATTTCGACCTCGATGTTGAATTAAGATATCTGTGTAGAGTAGCCGTTACATAAGAAGGTCTGTTCGACCTTTAAATTTTTACATGATTTGAGTTCAGACCGGCGTGAGCCAGGTCGGTTTCTATCTTCTAAAAATAAATGAACTGTTTTAGTACGAAAGGATTTGATAGTTTTAAAAATTAAAAGTTTACTATTTTGGCAGAAGAGATGCTCTAGATTTAGGATCTAGCTATATAGAAATATTGTCTATAAATAGTAAAGCAATTAGGCTAATTGTTTTGTGATAAGACTAGTAATGTTAGTTAATTATTTAATTTTAATTGTATGTGTTTTAGTAGGAGTCGCTTTCGTTACTTTACTTGAACGTAAAGTGCTAGGGTACATCCAGATTCGTAAAGGACCTAACAAAGTAGGGTATATAGGGTTATTACAGCCTATTTCAGATGCTGTAAAGTTATTTACTAAAGAGCAAACCCTCCCAATTATATCAAACTTCTTGGCTTATTACTTATCTCCTGTGTTTAGTTTGTTTATCTCTTTGTTGGTATGAGTTGTTATACCTTATGAGACTGGATTAGTTAGATTTAATATAAGAATCTTATTTTTTTTTTGTTGTTTAAGATTAAATGTATATAGAACAATGGTTGCTGGCTGGGCTTCTAATTGTAAGTATTCATTGCTTGGAAGACTGCGGGCAGTGGCTCAAACAATTTCCTATGAAGTTAGACTTGCTCTGATTTTATTGTCTTTTATCGTTTTAGTTGGGGGAGTAAGACTGGAGTTGTTTACAAAGTTTCAAACTGAATTATATTTTATAATGATTTCATTGCCTTTGAGCTTAATTTGATTTAGGTCGTGCTTAGCTGAAACTCATCGTACTCCTTTTGACTTTGCTGAGGGAGAGTCAGAATTAGTTTCTGGATTTAATACCGAGTACAGGAGAGGAGGGTTTGCTTTGATTTTTATGGCAGAATATGCGAGAATTTTGTTTATAAGGGTGCTATTTACAATTGTTTTTTTAGGAGGGAATCTATATAGAGGCATATTTTATCTGAAGTGCGTGATAATCGCTTTTGTGTTTATTTGAGTACGCGGAACACTTCCTCGTCTTCGTTATGACAAATTAATATATTTGGCCTGGAAAAGATTTTTGCCAGTGTCTTTAAATTATTTATTTTTCTTTGTGGGGTTAAAATTAATGTGCTTTAGTGTTATGTTGATATATAATTAAATTAACACATTAACGATTAATAAGTACTTTTACTTTTTTAATGTTTTCAAAACATTTGTTTTATATAAACTAAATAACCAAGCTAGCATTTTATCTCATATTTTTAACATGAAAGGGTTAATAACAAAATATGAAAAGTACAAAACTGTCAAAGTTTGTCCTGTAATAATATAAGGATCTTCAACTGGTCGAGCTCCAATTCAAGTCAATAAGATCAAAGTTGAAATTAAAAATCAAAATATAATCTGATTTAAAGGATAAAAGGTGAGACTACGGAACTGAGAAATGTGTGTAAAAGGTAAAATTACTAGAATTAAAATAGAAAGAACTAAAGCGATTACTCCTCCTAATTTGTTAGGAATAGATCGAAGAATAGCATATGCAAACAGAAAATATCACTCTGGTTGAATGTGAGGGGGAGTAACTAAGGGGTTAGCTGGAATAAAGTTATCAGGATCTCCTAGTAGGTAAGGATTAGTCAGTGAAAGAAATAATAAAGCTGTTAATATAACAATAAATCCTACAATGTCTTTAAAAGTAAAGTAAGGATGAAAAGGTACCTTATCAGTTTGACTCGAAATTCCTAAAGGGTTATTTGCGCCTGTGTTATGAAGAAAAAGAATATGAACGAGAGAAGCAGCAGCTACGATAAAAGGAAGAACAAAATGAAAAGTAAAAAATCGGGTTAGAGTTGCGTTATCAACAGAAAAGCCTCCTCAAATTCATTGTACGAGAGTTGTTCCCAAGTAAGGAATTGCTGAAAATAAATTTGTAATGACTGTTGCTCCTCAAAAAGATATTTGACCTCAGGGTAAGACATAACCCAAAAAAGCTGTTGCTATTACTATAAATAAAATAATAATTCCCACTATTCAAGTATGGAACATTATATATGAGCCGTAATAAATACCTCGTCCAATATGAATGTAAATACAAATAAAAAAAAAAGATGCTCCGTTCGCATGTATAGTTCGAAGCAATCAACCATAATTAACATCACGACAAATGTGGGCTACTCTAGAGAAAGCAAGATCAATGTGAGCTGTATAATGTATAGCTAGAAATAAGCCAGTGACGATCTGAGTAATTAAACAAAGTCCTAGTAAAGATCCAAAGTTTCAAAAAGTAGAAATGTTTCTAGGAAGAGGCATATCTACTAAAGCTCCGTTTATAATTTTAAAGAGAGGGTGAGATTTACGCAGAGGGGTTATCATTAATTTTGAAGACGTAAAGGCCTTTTCGTAAAGTTAGTAATTTTAACTACTACAATGAGTGTTAGTAAAAGGTATAAAATAATAAATAGAGTGAAGTTTATGAAATTATAATTATAAATTCATCTAATGAAAAAAGGTGTCGATAAGTTAGAAGAAATAGAAGAATTCGGAAGAGAAGAAGAGTAAGGGGATACTAAAGGATCAATAAAAAAGGTAATAAAAGTTAAAAATATAGAAAAAAAAGAGTAGGAAAAAAAAGATTTTAGAGAAAAAGAAAAAGACTCATTCGAGGCAAGAGAGGCTACGTAAATGAATAAAACCAATATTCCTCCTAAAAAAATTAGGAAAAGAATATAAGAGAACCAAAAAGAATAAGTTGAAGTTCCCGTAATAATTGAAATTATAATAGTTTGAAAGAGTAAAACTAATCCTAAAGCTAAAGGATGTTTAAGCTGGGTAAATAAAAAAGATAAAAGTAAAACTAAAGGAGTTATAAATAACATATCAGAGAATAGTTTAAAAAAGATATTAGTTTTGGGGACTAAAGATAAAAGTAATTTTTTTTCTCTGAAGTTTTAAGAACAAATTAATTCATTTTTGGTTTACAAGACCAAAGTTTTTTATAAACTATTAAAACTTATGATAAGTCTTAGAATTATAAAAGTAACTGTTTCTTTTATTATAGTGATAAGGGGTTTATGAAGGTTTGTAAATTATTACAAGCATTTATTAAACGCTTTATTGAGATTAGAATTTATAACATTAGGAGTGTTTTGATTGATAAGGATGCAATTAAGAGCTATAAGAGGTGAGATGTATTTTATACTTTTCTTTCTGACTTTAGCGGCTTGTGAAGGGGCTTTAGGATTGACTTTGCTGGTAGTAGCAGTACGTAGGCATGGTAATGATCGTTTTATAAGATTTAATTTATTAGAATGTTAAAGTTAATTTTAAGTTTAGTTATATTGATAAAATATAGAAAGGAATGAAACTTAATCCAGCTGAGGTTACTATTTTTGAGATTTTTATTTAGTACAAGTTGTTGTCATGATTTCTTTTTATGTGAATTGGGTTATATGTTCGGTATGGATTATATTAGGTTTATAATAAATATATTAAGAATTTGAATTATAAGTTTGATTATTATATCAAGGCAGAAAGTTAAAAAATATAATCAATTTTATTCCAGGTTTGTAATTATGAATTTATTATTATTGTTATTTTTAATTTTAACTTTTTCTTGTTTAGATTATCTTTTTTTTTATATTAGATTTGAAATATGCTTAGTTCCAACTTTAATTTTAATTATAGGTTGAGGGTATCAGCCTGAACGCATTCAAGCAGGAGTTTATATACTTTTTTATACTTTGGTTTTTTCTTTGCCTTTGTTGGGATCATTACTCATGTATTTTAGTAGTAATGGAAGGTTGATAATAATATTAAGAGAGAGGATTGGAAAAAGATATTCTATTAGGTTGGTATGATACTTTTGTAGAGTTTTAGCGTTCATAGTGAAACTCCCAGTGTATATATTTCATTTGTGGTTACCCAAAGCTCATGTTGAAGCACCAGTAGCAGGTTCGATGATTTTAGCTGGGGTTTTATTAAAATTAGGAGGATATGGACTGATTCGAATTTTAGTGTTATTTCAGTCTATTAGAAAAGAATTAAATTGAATCTGAGTGGGATTAGGTTTAATTGGGGGCACTTATACTAGTTTGATATGTTTACGTCAAGTTGATATGAAATCTTTGATTGCTTATTCATCAGTTGCGCACATAAGGCTGGTTTTATGTGGGTTAATAATTTTTAGTTATTGGGGAGTGAGAGGAGCTGTAATTGTAATAATCGGGCATGGTTTATGTTCTTCTGGATTATTTTGTCTTGCTAATATTGTATATGAGCGCATAAACAGACGAAGTCTGTTTATTGTTAAAGGGTTATTAAATTTTATACCTAGAATGGGGTTATGGTGGTTTTTATTAAGAGTTAGAAATATGGCAAGTCCTCCTTCTTTGAATTTACTAGGAGAAATTAGGTTAATTATAAGAGTTTTAAGTTGAAGAACAGTAAGAATAGTAGGAGTAAGGACTTTGTCATTTTTTAGAGCTGCATACAGTCTGTATATATATAGATTAAGGCAGCATGGACTCTTCTTTAGGAGATTATATTCTTGTTGCTCTGGTAAAATTCGAGAGTACTTGTTGATATTTTTACACTGGTTTCCTTTGAATGTATTAATTTTAAACACTAATATTATAATAATTTAATTCTTGAATAAAATATAAATGAAAATTATATAGAAAAGAAATGATTTGAAAATCTTCTATACACAGAGTAAGAATAATGTTTTTAATACTTATATCAATAACTTGCGGGATTTTAGGAACAATAAGATTAAAAATAAATAAAGTAAACGTATTAGAATGAGAGTTAATAAGATTAAACAGGATAGAAATATCGTTTACTTTAGTTTTTGATTGGGTTTCTTTATTGTTTTTATGTTTTGTCTTTTTAATTTCCAGGAGAGTAATATATTATAGAGGTAGGTATATAATAATAGATAAAACTTTATCTCGTTTTATATACCTTGTTTTAGCATTTGTATTTTCAATAACTATAATGGTGTTAAGACCAAATATAATTAGAATTCTTTTAGGATGAGATGGATTAGGACTAGTCTCTTATGCACTGGTTATTTATTATCAGAATGAGAAGTCCGCCAATGCAGGAATGTTAACTGTTTTATCAAATCGAGTTGGAGATGTCGCTATTTTGCTCGGAATTGGTTTAAGAAGAAAATTAGGCAGGTGGAATTTTTTTATTTACAGGCATTATATGAGAGATGAGTGACTTAGAGTTAAGATTATATTAGTACTAGCAGCTATAACTAAAAGTGCTCAAATTCCCTTTTCTGCTTGATTGCCTGCAGCAATAGCAGCACCTACACCTGTTTCGGCTTTAGTTCATTCATCTACCCTTGTTACTGCAGGTGTTTATTTGATAATTCGATTTAATTTTGCATTAGAAGGGTCAAAAATCCAAAGATTTTTATTTATTATTTCTTGTTTAACTATATTTATAGCAGGATTAGGGGCAAACATGGAATATGATTTAAAAAAAATTATTGCATTATCAACTCTTAGACAGTTGGGAATTATATTAAGAATTTTGTCTTTAGGTCATCCAGATTTAGCGTACTTCCATCTATTAAGTCATGCTTTGTTTAAAGCATTGCTTTTTATGTGTGCTGGTATTGTGATTCATAATGTGTTGGAGTACCAAGATATTCGGTGTATAGGAAATTTAGTCAAATTTATGCCTTTAAGAGTATCTTATATAACATTAGCTAATTTAGCTTTATGTGGGTTTCCATTTATGGCCGGGTTTTATTCTAAAGATATAATTTTAGAAGTTTCTTTTATAAATGAAATCAATTTTGTTGGATTAGTTTTGTATGTTTTAGCTACTGGATTAACAGTAATGTATACAGCTCGATTGATTTTTTATACACTAAGAGGAGAATTAAACTTATGTTGTTTAAGAAGAATTAGAGACCAAGATAAGATTATAACAAATTCTATAGTAATATTAGGAACGGGCTCAATTTTAGGAGGTTCAATTTTATCTTGGTTAATCTATCCTGAGCTTCACATGGTTTGTCTAAGAGGAGTTATGAAAAGTTTAGTTTTAATTGTAAGTATTTTAGGAGGCTTTTTGGGGTATATACTAAATATAATAAACACAGATTATAAAGTAAAAAGACTAAGAAATTATAGGTTTATTAGAATGAGGGGGTCTATATGGTTTATACCTTTCTTGAGGTCAGTAAAAAATAGGAAATTAGCTTTATTTAGAGGAAATTATATTCATAACATAGGAGACAAGGGATGAAATGAATATTTAGGAGCTCAAGGAATTTATTATGTTAGAAAAGAATTGTTCAATAAATTCAATCACGTTCAAAATAATAGATTAAAAGTTTACATGAAAATGTTTATAATTAGTGTAATTGCAGGTTTATTTGTATACTTATGTTTATATAATTCAAAAAGAATATTACATTGAAGCTGTAAAGGTGATATTATATATCTGTAAATAAATAAATTCAAATAATTTAAATATTAAAATATTAGCTTGTGGTGCTAAAAATGTATGAATATACTTTGAGTAATTAAATAATTTTTAGAAACTTTAGCTTCAGCTTTACAACGAAAATGTAATGTGTTTGTATTACACTATAAAAATAGAATATAAACAGAGTTAAACTGCTTAGGAAAAAGTTAGAAGCTTTTTTCTTTGGCTTAATATTCTGCTTGATAGGAAACATAAATTTCAATTATATCATTAACAGTAATATGCCTAAACTTTGGCTTCTATCAATTAATTAGAGACTTAAAGGTCAAGATTTAGGTCGAAACTAAATGCAATAAATTCGCTTTCTAATTTTAAAGCTAGTTTTAGAATAAACTCTTTGTAAATGCAACTTACATGTCATGAAATAGACTATAGCCTTAGGATTTATTCAGACCATTCTAAAGCTCCCTGATTCCATTCGTAGTAGAGCCCTAAGAGAAGAATAAGTAAAAATATAAATGTTGTAAAAATTCAAGAAAACGTGTTAGTAATATTAAAAATAGAAGCAATGGGTAATAAGAGAGTAATTTCGACATCAAAAATTAGAAAAATTAAAGCAATTAAAAAAAATCGTAAGGAAAAAGGTAACCGAGCTGATTTTTTAGGGTCGAATCCACATTCGTACGGTGAATTTTTTTCTCGATCAATAATAGTTTTTTTTGCTAGAATAGAAGATAACAATATAACAATACAAGCAATTAAGAAAGTAAGAAGGGAGATAGAGGTAATAAATAAAATTATTTTCTCTAAAAATTTATAGACCTTCTGATTGGAAGTCAGATATACTTAATTATATTAAGAAAATTAACCTCCTCATCAATAAATGAATATATATAAGAAAAGTCAGACAACATCAACAAAATGTCAATACCAAGCTGCTGCTTCGAATCCTACATGATGGTTAGAAGAAAAATGACAAATGTAAAGTCGCAGGAAACAAACAAATAAAAAAGAAGTCCCGATAATGACATGTAGTCCATGAAATCCAGTTGCAACGAAGAAAGTAGATCCGAATACAGAGTCAGCAATAGTAAATGATGCTTCAATGTACTCATATGCTTGGAGAATTGTAAAATATACTCCTAAAATAATAGTTAATCCTAAACTTTGTACTGCTTGTCTATAATTTGATTCTATAATAGCATGGTGTGCTCATGTAACTGTTGCTCCGGATGACAACAAGATAGTAGTATTTAATAAGGGAATTTGGAAGGGGTTGAAAGGTTGAATTCTTAGAGGAGGTCAGTATATTCCAATCTCAATAGCTGGGGATAGTCTACTATGAAAAAAAGCTCAGAAAAAAGAAAAGAAAAATAAAACTTCTGAGACAATAAATAAAATCATTCCTCATCGTAAACCTTTTACTACTACTAAAGTATGTAAACCTTGGTATGTCCCTTCTCGTGTAATATCACGTCATCATTGAATTATTGTAAGTAAGATTCCTAGAACTCTTAAAATAAGCAAATTTATATTGAAAAGATGGAACCATTTAATTAGTCCGGTAGTTAGCATTAAAGCCCTGATAGAGCCTGTTAAAGGTCAAGGTCTTATATCTACTAAATGATAAGGGTGAAATCCATGTGATGATGTCATTAGTTGATTTCTCTAGTATAAAGAGTCCTTAGTACAGCAAATACATAGGATTGAATAATTGCTACGGCAGATTCTAAAACTAACAGTAGAATTTGAGAAAAAATTAAAATTGATAAAATAGATAAAGTTAAAGAAGAGCCAGTGTTCCCTAGTAAAGTCAATAGTAAGTGTCCTGCAATTATATTCGCTGCCAGTCGAACTGCAAGTGTTCCTGGGCGGATAAAGTTTCTAATAGTTTCAATTAATACTATAAAGGGTATAAGAACAAAAGGAGTTCCCTGAGGAACTAAATGAGCAAACATATGCTGAGTGTGGTTAATTCATCCAAAAATTATTAGCGTAATTCATAAAGGTAAGGACAAAGATAGGGTTATAACTATATGTCTAGATCTAGTAAAAACATAAGGAAGTAATCCTAAAAAGTTATTAAAAACAATAAATCTAAATAAAGAAATAAATATTATAGATGAGCCGATATGAGAAGTAGCTAATAATGCTTTAAATTCTTTGTGAAGAGTAGAAGTAATTTTTCTTCATAGTATTGATGATCGAGACGGGGATGCTCAATATAAATAAGGAAAAAAAAGAAATCCAAGGATAGTTGAAATTCAATTCATTGAAAGATTGAAAATTCTTGAAGAAGGTTCAAAAACTGAGAATAAGTTTGCTATAATTTTCAAGATTTTTGGGCAGCGGATGTGGTCAAGAAGTTAGATGGTAAAACTTCATAAGGTTTAATAAAAAAAGTTATAATTAATATAATTATATATATAAGAAAAAAAAAAAAGAAAAGACTCAATCATATTAATGGAGCTATTTGTGGCATCAAGAAATATCTTTAAAAAGATTATTTTGATATGACAAACCAATATTATAATATTAATTAATTTCTTTCACCAGAAGTAGGCGTTGTTACTATATTAGGTTTAAAAGACCTAAACTTACTTTCAGTCATCGGGTGTATCTTAAAGTTGAAGAAATTCATTGGAGAAAATGGTTGGTAGAAGTTCTTTCAATTATAATGGGCATGAAGCTATGGTTAGCCCCACAGATTTCTGAGCATTGACCGTAAAATAGACCCGGACGAGAAATGAGGAAATTTACCTGATTTAGTCGTCCCGGGATAGCATCGGCTTTTACTCCGAGAGAGGGCACTGTTCAAGAGTGGATGACATCAGCAGCTCTAATAATGATTCGAATTTGAGTGTTTATAGGTAAAACTACTCGATTATCTACATCTAATAGACGAAAACCAGAAGAATTTATTTCGTTTAAAGGAGTTATGTAGGAGTCAAATTCTAGATGCAAAAAGTCTGAGTATTCATACCTTCAGTATCATTGATGTCCAATAGTTTTTAAAGTTATAGATGGATTATTAACTTCATCAAGAAGGTAAAGAAGCCGTAGAGAGGGAAGAGCAATAAAAATGAGGATAATTGCTGGAATAATTGTTCAAATTATTTCGATTGTTTGATTTTCTAATATATAGCGATGAATATAAGAGTTTATTAGGACTATAAATATGATATAGCCTACGAAAGTGGTAATTAGAACAAGAATTAGTATAATATGATCGTGGAAGAAGATTAATTGTTCTATCAAGGGTGATGCTCTGTCTTGAAAGCCTATATATGCTCATGTTGCCATTGAAAATTCTAAAAGAAGAGTAATAACTTCCTAGTAGGAGCTTAAATCCTATACATCTTTCTGTCATTTTAGAAATTAGAGATTAATGGAATTTCTATATAAGAGTGATCTGCAGGGGGGTATTTATGGTTTCATTCAATAGAAGATGGTAAAGAAGGAGAGAATATAAGAGGTCGGTTAGTTATGAAGGCATCTCAAATAATAATTAAGAACCCTAGAGATGCTGTGAAAGAAATTATTGAGCCTATAGAGGATAAAATATTTCAGGTTGTTAAGGAGTCTGGGTAGTCGGAGTAGCGCCGTGGTATCCCATTAAGGCCCAGGAAATGTTGAGGGAAGAAAGTTAAATTTACACCAATAAATATAACAAAGAAATGAATTTTTATTCACTTGGGGTTAAGAGATAACCCTGTGAATAGCGGAAATCAATGAGCAATTCCTCCAAAAATTCCGAAAACAGCTCCTATGGATAAAACGTAGTGAAAGTGTGCTACCACATAATAAGTATCATGGAGAATAATATCAATAGATGAGTTAGCAAGAACAACTCCAGTTAGTCCCCCAACTGTAAATAGAAAAATAAATCCTAGAGCCCATAGAAGAGAGGGGGTATAGGAAATTTGTGTGCCGTGAAGAGTTCTTAGTCATCTAAAAATTTTAATTCCAGTAGGAATTGCAATAATTATAGTGGCTGAAGTAAAATAAGCACGAGTGTCTACATCTATACCCACTGTAAATATGTGGTGGGCTCAAACAACAAATCCTAAGATGCCAATTGCCAATATAGCGTAGATTATTCCTAAGGTTCCAAATGACTCTTTTTTTCCTGATTCTTGTCTAACAATATGAGAAATTATGCCAAAAGCAGGAAGAATCAGAATATAGACTTCAGGGTGACCGAAAAATCAAAATAAATGTTGATAGAGAATAGGGTCCCCACCTCCTGCAGGGTCAAAAAAAGATGTATTTAGGTTACGATCTGTAAGAAGCATTGTAATAGCTCCTGCAAGGACAGGAAGAGAAAGGAGTAATAAAATAGCTGTAATAAATACGGCTCAAACAAATAAAGGTATTTGGTCTATAGATATACCAAAAGATCGTATGTTGATAACTGTAGTTATAAAATTTACAGCGCCTAAAATTGAGGATACACCTGCTAAATGCAGAGAAAAGATTCCCATGTCAACTGAAGCACCGGCGTGAGCGATAGCAGCAGCTAAGGGAGGGTATACTGTTCATCCTGTACCAACCCCACTTTCAACTATACCTCTTATTAGAAGGAGGGTAAGAGAAGGAGGTAAAAGTCAGAATCTTATGTTGTTTATACGCGGAAAAGCTATATCTGGAGCTCCTAATATTAGGGGAACAAGTCAATTACCAAATCCTCCAATTATAATAGGTATAACTATAAAAAAAATTATAACAAAAGCATGGGCTGTGACTACTACATTATAAATTTGATCGTTTCCAATTAATGTTCCTGGTTGTCCTAGTTCTGCTCGGATAATAAGTCTAAGTGAAGTACCTACTATACCAGCTCAAGCTCCGAATAAAAAATATAACGTACCAATATCCTTATGATTTGTAGAAAAGAGTCATCGTGACAT